AGTATAACACATTTTTATATCAAAATATACCTAATATAAATGTCAACCAATGCTATAATATATATATAAATAGAAAAGATTTCTATCAATGTCAACCAATGCTATAATATAAATAAAAATAGAAAATTTCAGAATCAAAAAATAAAAATCTCTTCTCAAACTCTTTTATGGGTTGCCCGGGACTCGAACCCGGAGCTAATCGGATGGAGTAGATAATTTTTGTCTGTTAGAATAAAAAAAAACCCTCCCCAAATCGTGCTTGCATTTTTCATTGCACACGACTTTCCCTATGTATACATATCACATTTCTATTTTAAGAAATAGGAAAGTTTAATAATTTGAAAAATTTCTTAATAATTTGAAATATTTCGTTGACTAAAAATTTCAACTTGATTTTAGTCAATTTGAGCATTTCAGAATTCTAATCTATGAAAATATTTTTTCATTTCTAATCTATTGAAATTTTAGGTCTCGTGACTTAAAAGATCAAGAATATGGGTAATATCCAAGTACCAAATACGTTCTTTATTTAATCTATATAAAGAAAAATAAATTGTTTTTTGGAAGACTAAAGAAAGAACTTGTCCTTCTTCTGTAAAAAACTCCTCTAAAAATATTGAACCTAACCTTTGCAAAAAAATACGTACTGTACTTTTATGTTTACGAGCCAAAGTTTTAGCACACGAAAGTCGAAGTATATACTTCATTCGATACAAAATTCTCTTTTTAGAAGATCCACTATAAAAATGAAAAATATTTTTATATATTTGACCAAATCGACTAATAATATCATAATCTGATAAATCTGTCCAAATTGGTTTACTAGTAGGATGTCCTAATACAGTACAAAGTGAAGCTTTAGACAATGATCTAATGAGAGGAACGACTGGAACTAGAGTATCAAATCTCTTAAAAAGAGTATCTATTAATACAAAATCCTCCAATATTTGACTCCTTACCATCAAAGGATTTATTTTTACACTTGAAAAATAACCGAGAAAGTAGAATGAATAATAAGAGAATTTGTTTCTATGAAACCTATTAGACTCAGACCAAAAATGAAAATAATATTGCCAAAAACAGATAAAGCAATATTTCAATTTCTTCATAAATTGATAGGTCCCTTTTGATGCTAGAATTGCTTTGCCTTGATATCGAACATAGTGCATGAGAGGATCTGTGAAGAACCATAAAGTTTTCTTCAAAAAAATATGATGTACTATTCTAAAATGTTCTATTTTTCCATAGAAGTAGATTCGCTCAAGAAAGGTTCCAAAAGATGTTAATCGTAAACAAGAAGATTTTTTACGAATAAACAAGAATAAAAACTCATATTCAGATACATAATAATTATATAAGAAACGAGAGAGTCTTATATTTTCTTTTGAGAATATAGAAATAGAAGCTAATTTCTTTGAAATAATGAGACTATTCCAATTAGAATAATCGAAGAGAAAGAATCTCAATAAATGCAAAGAAGGAATATCTTGGATCCAGCATTGAAGGATTTGAACTAAGATTTCAAAATGGACAGGATAAGGTATTAGTATATCTAACACATTATTTAAATAGGAAAATTTGTCCTCTAAAAAAGAAAATGTTGAATGAATAGATCGTAAATTTTGCAATTTTGATATTTTTTTTTTAGAGGAGGAAAATAGAAATCGAAGAAAGAATGGAATTTCTACAACAAAACTAAAACCTTCAGATATCATCTGAGAAAAAAAATGAGCGTAAAAAAAGCGGTTGTGCTCATTAATTTGATTTTGGTTACAATTTTGAATAACCGAATTCATCAAAGAATTCGGTTGATACAACCGAATAATTAAGCGTTTTACAAGTATTAAACTAGATTTAATATCATAGCTAATCAGTTTTTTATTAGGTTCAATAGAAGCATTTAAACCATAATCATAAGCAAATACATAAATATACTCTTGAAAAAGGAGCGGATATAAGCATTGTTGTTGACGAAATTTAGATTTTTCAAGATATTTTTGAAATTCTTCCATTGAAATCTCTATTTGAAGCAGAAGAAATAAGCCTTTTCTGGGTTTATAAAATGATACACAGTGCAATATGGTCAGAACAGAGTTTTTCTTATTAATTCTAGTATGTATAAATACTAGATACTCCGGAAAAGAAACGATAAACCCAGCTCTATTAACTAATCCTAATAAAACTAATCCTAATAATAGAAAAATATTATTATTAGAAAGATATTTTTCTTCCCTTTTTCTATCCAAGTAGTTTAGTTTATTTATTTTTTCGTATTTTCAGTTTTAGGAGGTTAAAATCTTTTATTTTTGCAACCCAATTGCTCTTTTGATTTTGGAATCCATCTTTTTTATCAATATACAGTTTCTTCTACACATCCATCTCCAATTAAAAATAAAGAATAATTAGGATTCATTTTTTGAATGAATCAGATCAAAAGTTCAATCATAAAAAAACTCATTCATTTTTTCCCGGATTCGGTACTAATATATTTTTAACATCTAATTAGATCGGGAAATCGTTCCAATAAAGGTAAAGAACATAAGCTCGTTTCTTTTTGACTTGATCAGAATTGGAGCCATTGGGCTCTATCCATTTATTCAATAGACTCAGCTAAAATTCGGAAATTTCTTTTTTTTTCTTCTTCCAAAATTCAAAACAATTTTTTAGAACTGTAATGGTTGGATAAGATCCAAAAAATTCTACTTTATTTACTTTCAATAGTAAAAATCAATAAAATAAATAATAAATAAATTGAAAGATTTAAAGAATAAAATCCTTTTTATTACGACATGCTGTTTTTTCCTATTCATCACCTTTAAGGATCAGTCGCGGTCTTATAGACTCTACCAAAAGTCTGGACGAATTTTTTTCTTCATCCAAATGTGTAAAAGATCATAGTCGCACTTAAAAGCCGAGTACTCTACCATTGAGTTAGCAACCCGTATAAAAAAAAAAGAAGAGAGGTATATATGATCGAAATCAAAAATTAAATCAATTTTATTGCATAACTCTGTTAAAACCATAAATGAGTAACAGAGAGATCAAAAATTCAATAAAAAAAATTGAAATTCAATTACTAAAATTAATAAATCGAAATCCATTCCTTCCAATCAATCAAAATGAAAAATTTGAAAAATCACCTTTTTTTGATTAAAAAAAAAAGATGTCTTAATGATGAAATACAAACCTACTGTTCGAGTAAATAAACAATAGAGAACAGAATAAAAAGATCTATTCATCTACGATCAAATTGTATTTGATCAATACAATATTGTATTGATCAAATACAATTTGTCAATAGTAATAGTAATATTGAGAAAAAATAAATAAATACCAATAAAATAAATACAAAAAAAAATAGAAAGGAAAATAATGAAATTATTTATATTTTCAAATTTAATTATATAATTAAATATATATAATATAATATAATAATATAATTATATTCTATATATTTTGTAGAATCTTTTTTACAATATTATCATACATTTTTTATTAATGTCATCCGATATTACCTAAAAACCTAAAAATTTTGATGTATCCTATACAAAAACAAAAAGTTCTTGTATAGGATAGAAAAAAATTGAATGACATCCCATTCTCCTATCAATTGAAAAAAATAATGTAATTGAAACTATTACAGATACTAGTCCTTCTCTCCTACTTAACCTACTTAAATAGTATCTAAGTATCTATATCTATTTTTTCTATATCTATTTTTTGATTTTTAGATTTTGAAATTTCGTTCTTTCCTTGCTTTGATTAACCCAAACTTCTTTCTTTAAAGAATTCTGTCCTTCTTAATATATCATGAACAGTTTTTGTAGGTTGAGCACCTTTTTCAAGAAAAAAAAGAATAGCAGAAACATTTAAATAAGTTTTTTTATTTATTGGATCATAAAAACCTACTTTTCCAAGATCTCTTCCTTCTCTTCGGGACCGAGCATCAATTGCAATGATTCGATAGATGGCTCATTGGGATAGATATAGATAAAAAAAGTCTCCCTAGAAACGTATATGAAATTTTCATCTCATACGGCTCAAGAAAAATAATTCAAATTTCTGTATAGAATGCAAAATGGACTCAGAAAATCATGAATTATACTATGATTCAAATAGAGTCCTTTTTTCTTTTCGTTATATAAAAAAATATCATAATATTTTTTTTACTCATGACTCAAGTTAAATAAAAAATTTTTAGAAAGTTCATAAATCCTTATGAAAGAATTTCTTGAGCTGTCTCTAAACTCTTTTGTTTGTTTTATCTCTAACCTTTTTAGATTTGTCAATTTGATCGAATTACACTGTTGAGATAATTTAAAAAAGTATTTTCTTGTTCCGGAATCCTTTCTTTTTTCTTTTTGGAATCTTTAGGTTTAGAAATTATTTTGAAGACCTTTATTCCTTTCAAAGGGAAAGCAACACCCCTTCTTTTTGATTTCCTTCTTTATAAAATAAATACGAAGGATTCATTCCCGTTCCACCTTAAAATCAGAATAGTTTTACCAGTTTCCAAGAATTTCACTTTATATTTTTTTTTCTTGTTCGAATTGTATTTTTTTCTGATTCTGATACTAAGATATACTTACAAAATTGGTCTAAATTAATTAGAATTAATTGAATTATCACTAACCCTAGATTCTTTCCCTTGTTTGATAAAAAAATCAAACTTCGAGCTCCATCATGTACTGTTTACGGACAACCTAATAGAAATTAGAAATTGGCTTTTTGAACAGAACAAATTATGTCGAGCCAAGAGCATTTTCATTACTATAGAAAGAAAATGGTGGATGTAAAAATCCACAGAAAATTATGTCCTTCAAGTCGCACGTTGCTTTTTACCACATCGTCTCAAACGAAGTTTTATCATAACAGTCTTTTATTTTTTTGAAAAGTATGGAATTGATTCAATATGGAATCATGAATAGTCATTGGTTCAACCGATATATAGTTCATATTAATTATGAACTGGGAAATTAATAAAAAATTCTCCCTTTTTTTGAATCAAATTCACTTAATTTGTTTCTTGACTCTATTTCCAGTAACACACGTATACGATTACGACGTATATTGCCAGAGAGATAACCCAGAACGATTTGAACTTAAGAATAAGATTTTTCAAATTCCGTAGAATAGCTATTATGAAATCAAAAGTCTGCAACAGAGAAAAAACTTGTTGTTGAGTCAATTTCAACAGTTTTAATAACTAAAAACTCTTCTCTCTAACATTTCTTTGTTATTTTCTTAATATAATATTTTTTTCTCCTGTTTATGTATTTTTGAATTGAATGTAAATTCAAAATCAAAAAATAGAATAATCTTTTCTTATTCAAGTTCGAAACGTTTCGTGATCTTCAACCAATTACGTGCTTCAATATAATTACTTGGAGTGAGCGCTATAGCTTGTTTCCAATACTCAGCAGCTTGATTGAACCAAACTTCTGCAATTTCAGAATCGCCTTCTAAAATGGCCTGTTCTCCCCGGTCGGAATAGAAAATTCTTTCCCTTAGAACTGTACTTGAGAGTTTCCTACCTCATACGGCTCAGTAATCTATTCTTTTGTTTTCTATCCTATCCGTATTTTTTCTATATTGGCTAATTCAATTTCTCTTGATTTTTTCTATGATAAGGTTAATCATAAAAAAACAAAAAATCAGTTGATTACAGTAAGTTTCAAACTCTAATTTTCTTAATAAGAAATTAGTTTTTTCTTTTCTTCCCACCTTCAGAAGAATAAAGCAGATAAAGCTCATATATTTTTAGAATTTTCTGAGAGGTAACTATCTCCTTTTTAATAGGAAATCGCTATAGAATCTTTGAAAAAGAATTTTCTCAATCAATAAGAAAAAGAACTTACTATCTTTGGGATCTAATCCTACACCGCTGCTTAATATCTTAGTAGATCAACTCTATTACATAAGTTGATTTCTAACTTAATGTCCCTTATTATGACATAAGTAAGCAGTTATTAAATTTATCGACACAGTAGCTCGCTAAGTGATTTTTACGGTGCTTTCTCTATTAATTTGATTTTTTATCCATAGAAGTAGAGGCTATGTTTTTTTTTCTTCCTATTTTAATTCTAATGAAGTCTCTTTATTTTGAAGTCTCTTTATTTACTTACTACAGCTGAAAAAAATCGTTGTTTTTGACGATTTCTATGTAGAAATCCTATTTTTTCTAGTATCTACTAGCTAATTTCTTTTTTTTCTATAGTAGAGATAGTCGCACGTAATGACAAATCACAGCCATATTATTAAAAGCTTGTGGTAAAAAAGGATTTCGTTCTAGTGCTCGAAAATAATATTCCAAAGCTTTTGTATGTTCTCCATTGCTTGTGTGTATAAGGCCTATGTTATAGAGTATATAACTTCGGTCATAAGGATCCATTTCTGGTCGCGTAGCTTCATAATAATTCTGTAAAGCTTCTGCATAATTTCCTTCGGATTGAGCCAACATTCGTTACGGTCGTTCATTCTATTGAAAAGATCTCCGTTCCAGAACCGTACATGAGATTTTCATTTCATACGGCTCCTACTTTCTGTCCATAATATTGAGTAAAAAAATCTTTAGCTTGGAAGGAATTAAAATCCACCTATTCTCATCTTTTTATGAACTGAAAGAAGCTAGTATTTTTACAAGAAATCTCTAGTAAACCTTCTCATCAGAGGTTTTTTCTTAACATCAACCAATCATATTACTACTACATAAATCATATTACTACTACATATTAGTAGTAGATAAAAAACATAACTCCAATAATTTCTTTGTTCTTAACGCTTTTTTTTTCTAAGAATTAGTCACTTCAACGATCTTTGATGGTTATATGGGTATCCAAAGTACGAATGAAATGGATGTTTGTTGTCCCAACCATTCTTGTTAGTCCCGATACCTATAAGGAAAAGGGGTATTTCGAACAAAGTTTTTGTTTTGTTGATTTCTAAGTGTAGTGCTTTTTTCCTATACTTAGTATGGTATTTAGTAGAGACTCTACGAAGTAGAGGTCTAATCTTTCGCTCAATGCTAAAATTAATGATTGAAGCATCTGAGATTGCATCAATCGAGGATACACGACAGAAGGGATTGATTGTTCTACCCTCACAAACTTCACCTTCACCAAGCGCAGGTTTCTTTTCATTACTAGGTTTTTTCTATCCCGCAACACGTTTTTCTTGCAAGACTTAACTACATACAGGCTAAAAAAAATAAGAAAAAAGAATCAAATCGCACCATCTCTGTAATAGGTAAATGCCTTTTTTTCTCCTGAAGTTGTTGGAATTATTCCCAACAAGATATTGGCTACAATTGAAAAGGTCTTATCTATAAAATTCCCATTTATACGCGATCTAGACATAATTAATTAGCAATCCCTTTTATAATCTTTTTCATTATCCCTCGGGAAAATTATCCTAACAACAAAGGAAATATAAAGTACAAAATTACGTAAAAAAAAGACAAGTAAAGATATGAAAAGAATTTCGGTTTCAGGACCATGACCA